TTTAAAGTAAGCTAATTTCAAGCTAGTGGGTTCATACCCCAAAAATGATTTATTCCTTTAATAATAACAAATTTAATTTTACTTTGAACATTAATTATTACAATTGTAATAAGTTTCTCAACTTCATCCTTTTTTTCCTTATGAATTTGCTTAGAAATAAATATAATAATATTTATCCCAATTATAAATTCAAAGACACTTTTATCTTCAAACAGAATTATTTTTTATTTTATTGCTCAATCTTTAGCATCAACAATTTTTATTTTCTTTTTTCTATTAAGTTTGATTAACCCTACCCTTTTAATTAATAATACCTTTATAACAAGAGCTATTTTAATAAAATTAGGAGCTGCACCATTCCATATATGATTCCCCGAAGTAATAGAGGGGCTTAAATTCGCTCCTTTATTAATCTTAATAACTCTTCAAAAACTTATCCCCCTATTAATTTTAAACTTTATAAATAACTTCATTATACTTCTATCACTTATACTATCTGCCACAATTGGCTCCTTAGGGGGGTGAAACCAAAACTCTATCCGCAAAATCTTAGCTTTCTCTTCTATTACTCATATTGGCTGAATAATCTCACTTATTATTTCTGCAAGAAATTGATGATTAGTCTACTTTTTAGTTTACTCTTTTATTATCATTACTTTTGTTTTCTTTGTTTCTAAATTAAACATTTCCTTTCTTACACAAATCAATTTTTTAAATGAACCTAGAATAAAGATTTCACTAATTGTTACTCTTTTATCTCTTGGAGGCCTACCTCCTATACTAGGTTTTTTAGTAAAACTTTTAAGAATTAAAATAATCGTTATTTCCATACCAATAATTCTTCTATTCCTAATCCCATCTTCATTATTAAATCTATTTTTTTATTTACGAGTTTTATACCCTTTTTTAATAAAAATATTCCATAATAACCAATTAAACTTAAGAAAAAAAAAAATGCTCCTTCCTATTCTAACCCATTGCTCAAGATTACTTGTATTAATTCCTCTATTATAAAAGACTTTAAGTTAACAAAACTTTATACCTTCAAAGTATAATATATCTAATCAGATAAGTCTTAGGATAAAGCCTTCTTTAAATTTGCAATTTAATAATTTTCATAAAATACAAGACCTAGTAAAAGATTTAACTCTTAAATAAATTTACAATTTATCGCCTAAAAATCAGCCATTTTACCGCGATGATTTTTTTCTACTAATCATAAAGACATTGGAACAATATATTTAATTTTAGGCGCATGATCAATAATAACCGGAATATCCCTAAGAATCCTAATTCGAGCTGAACTTGGACAACCAGGATCAATGATCGGTGATGATCAAATTTACAATGTAATCGTCACAGCTCACGCATTTATTATAATTTTTTTCATAGTGATACCAATTATAATTGGTGGTTTTGGAAATTGGTTAGTTCCTATCTTACTAGGAGCTCCAGATATAGCCTTCCCACGAATAAATAACATAAGCTTTTGATTACTTCCGCCTTCATTAATACTATTAATTGGATCATCATTAGTTGAAAATGGAGCAGGAACTGGATGAACAGTTTATCCACCCTTAGCTAGAAATATCTCTCATTCAGGAATATCTGTTGACTTGGCTATCTTCTCTCTCCACATAGCAGGTATCTCGTCTATTCTTGGGGCCATTAACTTTATCACAACCATTATAAATATACGACCAAAAGGTATGAATTTAGAGCGAATCCCCTTATTTCTATGATCAGTCATAATCACAGCAATTCTTCTTCTTTTATCCCTCCCAGTTCTTGCCGGAGCAATTACAATATTATTGACAGACCGAAACTTCAATACATCGTTTTTTGACCCGGCTGGGGGAGGTGATCCTATTTTATACCAGCATTTATTTTGATTTTTTGGTCATCCAGAGGTCTATATCTTAATTCTCCCAGGTTTTGGAATTATTTCGCATGTTATTTGTTTTCAAACAGGAAAAAAGGAACCTTTTGGAACTTTAGGAATAATTTATGCTATGCTAGCTATCGGTCTCCTAGGATTTATCGTATGAGCTCATCATATATTTACAGTTGGAATAGATGTCGATACTCGAGCTTATTTTACAGCAGCCACAATAATTATTGCGGTCCCTACAGGGATTAAAATCTTCAGATGACTAGCTACATTACACGGAGTACATATACAATTCGACACTCCTATACTTTGATCTTTAGGATTCGTCTTCTTATTTACAATCGGTGGACTAACTGGAATTATTTTATCCAATTCCTCTATCGACATCATCCTTCATGATACATATTATGTTGTAGCTCACTTTCATTACGTCCTCTCAATAGGAGCAGTATTTGCCATCATAGCAGGAATCACTCACTGATTCCCAATATTTTTTGGAATATCTTTTAATTCAATTTTGCTAAAATTTCACTTCTTTTTAATATTTATTGGGGTTAATATAACCTTTTTCCCGCAACATTTCCTAGGCCTAAGAGGTATACCACGACGATACTCAGATTATCCAGATTTTTTCACAAAATGAAATGTTATCTCTTCATTAGGATCTATTCTATCAATAATTAGAGTTATGATTTTCATCTTTATTATATGAGAATCTATTTCATCAAAACGATTAATAATTTCTTCTCTATTTTTAAATTCATCATCAGAATGACAAATAAATCTTCCACCAGCCGAACATACTTTTAATCAAAACAATATTTTAATTAAATAATCTAACTGATGTCTTCATGATCAAGAATTATATTTCCAAACAGAAATTCTCCAATTATAGAACAACTTATTTTCTTTCATGACCACTCCATAATAATTATTAGAATAATTACCCTTATCACTATCTATATAGTTATTAATACCATAACAAACAAATTTTCAAGCCGATTTATAATAGAAGGTCAAGAAATTGAAACTTTATGGACCATCATCCCAGCTATTATTTTAATTTTTATCGCTCTTCCATCTCTACGCCTCCTATATCTAATAGAAGAATCTTTCTATCCAACCATAACATTAAAAGTATTAGGGCACCAATGATATTGGACATATGAGTACCCAGATTTTAATATCGAATTCGACTCCTTCATAATCCCTCTGTCTGAGGGTTTTAAAAATTCATTTCGCCTTCTTGATGTTGACAACCGAATAATTATCCCATTCAACACAAACATCCGATTCCTTATTACATCAGCTGACGTCATCCACTCCTGAACATTACCTGCTCTAGGTATGAAAATAGATGCTGTTCCTGGCCGACTAAATCAATCCTTTTGCTCAGCCAGTCGGCCAGGAATCTATTATGGCCAATGCTCTGAAATTTGTGGTGCTAACCACAGTTTTATGCCAATTTCTATAGAAATTACATCTTCAAAAAATTTTCTAAACTGAGTTAAAAAAATATTATTGAATGGCTGAAAGAAAGCAATGGTCTCTTAAACCAAATTATAGTACCCGCATACTTTCAATAAAAATTAAAAAACTAGTTAATACAATAATATAAGAATGTCATTCTTAAGTAACTTTAAGTGTTTTTTAATTCCCCAACTTTTCCCAAGAAACTGACCAATTTTATATATTTTCCTTATATGTGTAATTTATTTATCCATAAATATAATTCATTTTCTACCGTTCTTTAAAAAATCCAAAACTTTTCACTTTAATATTTCTTTTAAAAAAAACTGAAAATGATAACTAACCTATTTTCAATTTTTGACCCTGCGACCTCAACAAATTTTTCCTTAAACTGATTATCAATTTTAATTGTAAGCATAATAACCCCAATATTTTATTGAGCTACCCCATCACGCCTCCAATTATTTTGGGTTAAAATCTCAATAATGTTAATTAAAGAATTAAAAACAATTTTTCAAAAAAAAAAACTAAAATTTTTAGCTATTTTTATTGCAATTTTTTGGTTAATTCTATCAAGAAACTTCATAGGATTACTACCATATATTTTTACACCAACTAGTCATGTTAACATTACCTCCTTTTTAGCCTTACCATTATGACTAACCTTTATAATTTTCGGATGAGCAAACCATTTTAACTCAATGTTAACTCACCTGGTACCAACTGGAACTCCTATACTCCTCTCATCATTCATAGTATGCATTGAAACCGTCAGAAATATCATCCGTCCATTAACCCTAGCTATTCGATTATCAGCCAACATAATTTCAGGCCACCTTCTAATTTGCCTTTTAAGAAGAACCATTAGCATTTCAAATTTAATTTTACCCATAATTCTACCAACCCTCATAATCTTAATATTATTAGAGACAGCTGTAGCTATAATTCAAAGATATGTTTTCGTAACCCTAACCATTTTATATTTAAATGAAATCAACTAATGACTCTTCACCCCTTCCATTTAGTAAACAAAAGCCCTTGACCATTAACAGGCTCATTAGCCACACTAAGATTTATAGTAAGAATAATTAATATCATACACTTTTCAAAATTTAACATAATAATCCTAGCCATTATCATTACACTTCTAACAATATATCAATGATGACGAGACATCTGCCGAGAAGCTACATTTCAAGGGCACCATACCTTAATTGTCATTAATAATATAAAATGAGGCATATTATTATTTATTATCTCAGAAGTATTTTTTTTTATTTCTTTTTTTTGGGCATTCTTTCACAGAAGCCTTTCCCCTAATATTGAAATTGGTTCAATTTGACCTCCAGAAAGAATTCAACCTTTCAACCCAATAAGAATCCCTTTATTAAATACCACAATTCTTCTCTCATCAGGAGTAACCATTACTTGATCCCACCATTCTTTACTCAACAAAAATTTTAAAGAATCTTTTAATGGTCTAATATTAACCATTTTATTAGGCCTAATTTTTACCGTCTTACAAGCATGAGAGTACTTCCAAGCCCCTTTTTCAATTTCAGACTCAGTCTTTGGATCAACTTTTTTTATATCAACTGGATTTCATGGTCTTCATGTTATAATTGGATCCTCCTTTTTATTAATAATTTTCATCCGATTAAACTTAAATCATTTTTCAAAGTCTCACCACTTTGGATTTGAAGCAGCCGCATGGTATTGACATTTTGTTGACGTAGTATGACTATTTCTTTATACATTTATCTATTGATGAGCATTCTACTTTATTAGTATAACAAGTACATATAATTTCCAATTATAAAGTTTTAATTAAATAAAGTAATTAAATTTTTAATTTTAATAGTATCAATTTGTTTAACCTTGATGTCTTTTAGTTTTTTTTCTAGAAAAAAAACTAAAATAAGAAAAGAGAAATTCTCTCCATTTGAATGTGGATTCGACCCATTTTCCGCATCACGCCTTCCATTTTCTCTTCGATTCTTCATAATTACAATTATTTTCCTTATTTTTGACATTGAAATTATCATTCTCTTACCACTCCCTATTACCTCCTCAATCCCCAACTGAAATTACCCTGTAATTTACATTTCAATCATTTTAATCATTCTCTTCGGTCTCTTATATGAATGAAAAAAAGGAATAATCGAATGATTAAAATAAGAATAGTATTTAAATTTTATAAAATCTAATTTGCATTTAGAAATTGCCTCAGCCTATTCTAAAAAGAAGCGATATATATTGCAGTCAGTTTCGACCTGATCCTAGGAAAACCCTTTTTAATAGAAGCCAAAATAGAGGCTATTCACTGTTAATGAATACAATGATTTATCCTATTAAGACCATCCCAAAGGCTGCTAACCTTAAAGTAATGAAATTCATTTGGTCTTTTTTTATGGTGTATATAAACACTTAACATTTTCATTGTTAAAAAGCTTAACCGCTAAAAAAAATACCCTTAAATCTCTTATCATAACATTTTCAATGTTATATTTTCAATTAAACTATAAGGACAAACAATAAATAAAAAAAAAATTACAAACAACAGAAAGGAAAAAATTCTATTAATCTGGAACCACTGAATTATTTTAGAAAAACTAAAATTCATCCTATACAATCCTATGGGACCAAATTCTTCTAGTCATTTCGACTCTATTTTCATAAATATCAAACTTCTTTTGTAAACCCTTATAGGAAAAAAAGAAGTAAAGGTTGATAAAAACCATAAAGAACTTAAAAAATCTGCACCATAAACTCTTCCCTCAAAGCCCTTTACATTAAAATAACATAAAAAAAAAATTCACAAAGAAAACATTAAAATAAACAAATTTATTAACTTAACATTATAACTTAATGCTAAAAAAACTGGCTCAGGAAAAATAATCCACATTAACATTCTCCCAAAAAAAATAACTACTCCTCCTATTATGAGAATAGGAATTAACATAAACATTGATAAGGTCAAATTAACCATAGAGCTATTCTTAAGCAAACCATTCCAAACCACGTAATATATTAACCGCATTGAATAAGCACAAGTTAAAACAGTTGCTAACACCAATAAGACCAAAACAAACATTCTTATTTCATTCATATAGATAAATTCTAACAATAAATCCTTCGAATAAAAACCTCTTAAAAAAGGAAAACCAAACAGTGATAAACTTGAAAGTCCTAAAGCTCCAGAAACACCAGGATTTACTTTAAAAAATAGCCCCATTAGCCGAATGTCCTGTCTCCCTAAACTATTATGAATTAATGTACCCGCACATAAAAATAACATCGCCTTAAAAATCGCATGAGTTAATAAATGGAAAAAAGATATAATTGGTAGCCCAATAGATAACACTAACATTATCAACCCAATTTGTCTCAATGTAGAAAGAGCAATAATTTTTTTCAAATCTATTTCTAACATCGCCCCAAACCCAGCCATAATCACAGTTAATAGCGATAAAAATAATAAAAACCTAGAAAATAAACCTACCTGAAAAAAAATTCTTAAACGAATCAATAAGTAAACTCCAGCAGTAACCAAAGTTGAAGAATGAACCAATGAAGAAACCGGAGTAGGAGCTGCCATAGCAGCTGGCAATCAGGCAGAAAAAGGAATTTGAGCTCTTTTAGTTATCCCAGCAACAATTAAAAAAAAAACAGAAAGCCACAATAATTTATTAAAATTCATAAGATCTAATGTCCCAAAATTTATAAACATTACAATAGATAATAAAACTATCACATCACCTACACGGTTAGATAACACAGTTATTATTCCAGCACAATCTGACTTTCTGTTTTGATAATAAATTACTAAACAATAAGAGGTTAATCCTAAACCATCCCACCCTAATAAAATTACCAATAAATTCAAACTAAAAATTATCAAGACCATTGACCCAACAAATATAAGCACTCCATACAAAAAATAAGATTTAGTTGAATCTCCACTTATATAATCTTCACTATAAATAACAACCATTCTAGCAATAAATAAAACAACAGACATAAATATCAAACTCATTCAATCCAATAACAAAAAAAATTTAACTTCTAAACCCCCTACTCCAATCATTACATATTCAAATACATAAACCTCCATATTTATTAAAAACAACAAAGAAAAAAAAAAAGAAAATATTCTCACAATAAGCAAAAAAATTCCTCAAAGTAAAAAAATTACTTAATGAGAAAATCTCATCTTTGAATCCACAATTCAACATTTTTTCATAAAACTAATTAAAGCATATTAAAACCAATTTACAAACAACTCCATTTTTAAAACTCAAATTATCAAAGGAAAAAAATGTAAAAACATCAATAAATACTCCCGAGTATTAATTATTGTAACCCCAAAAAAAATCCACCCTTTACCATGTTGGGTATATCTATAAATATATAAGGAATAACATGCACTAAAAAATGATAAGAAAAATAAAGGCACTACTAAAAAAAAAGAATATTTTAATATACTTCCCATTAACATAATCTCAGCAAAAAAATTTATTGAAGGAGGAGCTCCTATGTTTACCACACAAAACAAAAATCATCACAAAGATAAAAAAGGGAAAATCATCCCTAAACCCTTTAGAAGCATCATTCTTCGAGTAAAAAATCGCTCGTACATAAAATTAGCCAAACAAAACAAAGCTGAAGAACACAAACCATGACCAATTATTATTATTAAAGCTCCATTCCCTCCTCAAATATTCAAAGAAAAAACCCCTCCTAAAGCCATTCCTATATGACAAATAGAAGAATATGCAATCAATGACTTTAAATCCACCTGTCTTAAACACACCAAACCAATAATCAATCCTCCTAAAATAGAAACTCTTAATATTACCGAATACCAATCAACCGAAATTATAACAATAAATGGCTTAAATCGATACAAACCATAAATCCCTAATTTTAGTAAGACTCCCGCTAAAATCATTGACCCAACAATAGGTGCTTCAACATGAGCCCTTGGTAGCCATAAATGAAACAAAAACATAGGAACCCTAATAACAAAAGCTAACACAATTAATAAAAAAAAAATTCTTCAAACAGAATCTCTTTTTCTAAATAAATAAATAAAGTTAATAGAAAAATTTCTTGATAATAAATACACAAACAAAGGAAATGATCCAAACAAAGTATAAAATAACATATAAATACCCGCTTGAAGACGCTCTGGCTGAGCTCCTCAATTTAAAATTATCATAACAATCGGAAATAAAACACTTTCAAAAAAAATAAAAAACATTAATAAATTCGATAAAGAAAAACACATTACTAATAAAAATGTTATTAACAATAAATAAAAAAAAAAAGATTTTTCATTAATTATTGATAAATTAAAAGCAGCTAAAAATATTAATACAGAAACTCACAATCTTAATAAAATTAAACCAACACTTATTATATCTAAACTAAATATTTCTAAAGTATAGGTCATTCATATAGACTCCCAATCCATAACCGTTATAAACAATACCAAAACCGCTAATAAAGCCACCATAATCTCCAAAGATGACAAATAAAAAAAACCACACATTATCGTAAAAAGTAATACAAAAACCCTTAGCATTTTAAAATTATTATTAATCCTAACTTATCATTTCCATAAAAAAAAACTCTAGTTACCAAAATTCTCAACCCCAATCTTGCCTCACAAACAATAATAATTAAAAATAAGATAATATTTAAAAATATCCCAGACACCCCAATAATTATCAAAAGTAAAATAAAAACACAAAGATATATAAATTCAAAACAAAACAATAATATTAATAAATGTTTATGATTCATCAATAACGACAAAAAACCAAACAAAAAAGAAATCATACCTACAATAATCATTAGTTAATTTTTTGTTATAATAATTTAAAAAAAAATAATGGTTTTGTAAACCATCTTTGGGACTCTCTTATAGCATCAGAAAAGACTGAAAATCATCATAAATACCCAAAATTTACATATTTAAACTATACTATTTTCTGAAATGAAACTCCCAATAATTACTTCTATTTTTTTCTTCATGAGATTGCATCCATTAACAATGTTAATAACTTTAATTTTTATAACATTAAATATCATTTATATTGTTTATATAACCACTAAAACCAGTTGACTCCCAATAATCTTAATCTTACTAATCTTAGGAGGAATATTAGTTTTATTTATTTATATCACTAGAATCACTCCTAACAAAAAATTTTATTATAAAAAATGAGGCCTCATTTTTTTAATTTTTCCCCTCTTAATCAACACAAAAATAACTTTTTTGAATTTTTCAAAATTAAATATTTTATTATTTAATATCGATAAAAACTCATATCTCCTAATTTTTATCACAGTTTACCTCCTTTTAACATTAATTGCAGTTATACAATTAATTAATTCGAGAATCGCCCCAGTACGAATGTATTTATAACCAATGATATTAAAAAAAAAAAATATTATTTTAAAGCTAATTAATTCAACATTAATTGACCTTCCAGCTCCCTCTAATATTTCATATATATGAAATTTTGGATCCCTATTAAGCCTATGTTTAATTATCCAAATTTTTAGAGGTTTATTTCTAGCAATACATTTTTCAAGAGACATTACAACAGCATTTTCAAGAGTTTCTCATATTACACGAGATGTAAATTATGGCTGATTGATTCGTTCTTTACACGCTAACACAGCCTCTATATTTTTTATCATAGTATACATCCACATCGGTCGGGGAATATATTATTCTTCATTTATACTACCAGGACCATGATTAACAGGAACCCTAATCATCTTAATCTTAATAGCAACAGCATTTTTAGGATATGTTCTACCTTGAGGTCAAATATCATTTTGAGGAGCCACAGTAATCACCAATCTTCTCTCAGCAATCCCGTACATAGGCCCTTCAATCACCCAATGAATCTGAGGAGGGTTTTCTGTTGACAACCCAACCCTAACTCGATTTTTCACTCTCCATTTCTTAATACCTTTCGTCATTCTTCTATTAGTAATTCTTCACATTACGTTTTTACATGAAACAGGATCTTCAAATCCTCTTGGAACTTCAATAAATATTGACAAAATTCCATTCCATCCTTACTTTTCATTAAAAGATCTAGTTGGAATACTACTAATAATAATACTCCTCATAACTATTGTTCTAATACACCCTTACTTATTTTCTGACCCAGAAAACTTTACTGAAGCAAACCCTTTAGTTACACCTCCTCATATTCAGCCAGAATGATACTTTTTATTTGCATATGCAATTCTTCGATCAATTCCAAATAAATTTGGCGGTGTAATAGCATTAATTTTTTCAATTTTAATTATCCTCACCTTACCTATAACTTCAAAATCCAACTTTAAGTCTATATCAATGAATCCATTGAAAAAATTTCTATTTTGATGCTTCTTTATTATTTTCATTATCTTAACCTTCATCGGCTCATGCCCGGTTGAACCTCCATTTATAATAATTGGCCAAATTATAACTACTCTCTATTTCTCATATTTCATTCTCACACCACTATTAAATAACTGATTTCTTAACTTATATAAAAGTATGTACTTTGAAAGTATAAAAAAGAAAATTCTAGAAATCTCTAGCTTCTAAAATTGACACAAATTATAAATAAAAAAAATAATTTTAGAAAAAAAAAACAAAGAAGTATTAAAATTCTAAAAGGTAAAATTCTCCTTCACGCCAAACTCATTAATTTATCATATCGATAACGAACCAAAGTCCCCCGTACTAGCAAAAATAAATACATTAAAACCAATAAATTAAAACAAAAAAACCCTAAACCTCCAAGAAATATTAAAGAAGAAATTATTCTCATAAAAATAATATTTCCATACTCAGCTATAAATAGCAATGCAAACCCATAAGACCCATACTCAACATTAAACCCAGAAACTAACTCTGACTCCCCCTCAGACAAATCAAAAGGGGATCGGTTAGTTTCTGCCAAAGCTGATACAAGCCAAACACTTATTAAATTTACGCAACCCCATATCAACCAAAATTCATTTTGAAAATCCATAATATCAAAAACTCCATAACTTCCAGAAAAAAAAACTACTCTAATCAAAATAATAGCTAAACTCACCTCATATGAAATCACCTGAGCTAATCCACGAAATGCCCCTAATAAGGCATATTTTGAATTAGACGATCAACCTCCCCATAAAATTACATAAACCCCTAAACTAGAAACACACAAAAAAAAAATTATTCTATATTCCACACAAAGCTGATTATAAATTCACAAAAAATTCAACCAAAATATTAATATCAACCACAACGAAAATAAAGGAACAAACAAAAATATAAAAAAATTTATAAAATGAGAAAAATTAACTTCCTTTCCAAATAATTTAATTACATCACTAAATGGTTGAAAAACTCCTGAAAACCCCACTTTGTTTGGGCCTTTTCGAAGATGAATATAACCTAAAACCTTACGCTCTAACAACGTAAAGAAAGCAACACTAATCAATACTATAACCAATAAAAGTAAATATCTTACTAATGAAACCACTATTAAAGGAATTTTTCATAAATGGAGCTTAAATCCAACACATTAACTCTGTCACTTTAATAATTTTACTAATTAGGAAATTCCTATAACCAAATTCTAAATTTGACACAATTAATCTGCCAAATTAGTTAATTTCAAATGTTATACTACACAGGTTAAACCTAATTAAAAATTCCTTTCGTACTAAAATAAAAAATTTCAAAATTTAGATAGAAACCAACCTGGCTCACGCCGGTCTGAACTCAGATCATGTAAGATTTTAAAAGTTGAGCAAACTTCTTTTTATGACCTCTTCATCATAAAAGCATCTTAATCCAACATCGAGGTCGCAATCAATTTTATCAATAAGAACTATCCAAAATTATTACGCTGTTATCCCTAGAGTATTTTTTTTAAATAATCACTAATAATGGATCATTTTCAATTATTTAAAGATAACTAATCTTTAAAAATCGCCCCAATCAAATTAATTCTTTATTATTTACTACAATAATAAACTAACCAATAAAAATTCATAGGGTCTTCTTGTCCCAAAATAAAATTCAAGTTTTTTCACTTAAAAACCAACTTCTATTTATTAACTTAAGAAAGAAAATCCTTGTTCTACCATTCTCTTAGCACCCATTTAAGATCTTATTTCAATACCTTCGTATAGTCAAAATACCACAGCAATTTAAAATTCACTGAGCAGGTAATATATTTTATTAAATCCAAAATACAATGTTTTTGATAAACAGTCAAAAATTAATTTGCCGAATTCTTAAAATTAAAAATACTTCCAAAAAAAAATACTTTCAACAATAAAATAAAATAAATATTTATACTAATTTTTTCATAAATTCTTTTAATAAAAATTAATTAAAATATTTTAACACTTAAAACTTTCAAAATTTTACAATACTTTACAACAAATAAAAGTAAATTTCAAACCTCTTTTTGATTAATAAATAAATTTATAAGCAAAACTTATAGCTTATCCCATAAATTTTATATTTAAAGCAAAACAAAAATTGCAACTTCAAATATTAATATATAATTATATTTTAAAAACCAGATATAATTTAATTTGAATAAAATTTCATTTCTATTTCTTAATTGATTTATATTTTAAAACACATAAAACGCTAAAAAATAGCTCATTAAACTTCGGGAAATTAAAATATTTTACATTTTTTGAAAAACCCTTATGCCAAAGGTACTAACCATGCTTTTTAAAATATTAATTCTTTTCAAAGTTCCTTTACAGTACTATTACTCTATAAGATATAAAAGCTTCTTTAACACTACAAATCTATTAAATCTCTTCATTAAAAACCCTAATTTTCCCCATTAAAATTAAAGACGGCAAATAGCTAATTTTCATCGTAAACGAAACATCAAATATTGATTTCATCTTTAAGAACACTTTCCAGTACTCTTACTTTGTTACGACTTATCTCAAATCTGAGAGCGACGGGCGATATGTACATATTCTAGAGCTTTATTCAAATAAACATTATAATTCTATTTTACTTTTAAATCCTAATTTAATTTTCATTTTACCCAATAAAAATTATCGTAATTCACTTCAACCTTAATTATACACTGCATCTTGACCTAACATTCTAATAAAAAACTTTTTCAATTATAATTATTCAATATAACTTAAAAATAGCGATATACAAGCTGTTTTAACAAAACTAAGAAAGATATTGGTGTCACATCAATTACAGAGCAAATTCCTCTAAAAAGCTTAGAATACCGCCAAAATCTTTTGATTTCACAACCTATACATACTATCAATATAATAAATTTATAATAATAGGGTATCTAATCCTAGTCTAACAAACAAATTTTCTAAAAAACAATTTTTTTAAATATTTAAAAAATTTCACCTATAAAAAATAAACAATTAAAACATAAATTTTTTTCTTTTAAAAGAAAAATTTCAACCTGCCTGTATAACCGCGGCGGCTGGCACAGGCTTCGCCAGGCATTAACTAAAACCTATTTTTAAAATACAAAATAAGTAAATTAATCTTCTATTAAATTACTTTTTATTAAAAAACATAAAGAGATTTAATAACAACAGTTATATACTATATAAATATCTTTATCTTTTCTTTCCCTACCTATAAAAATATAGGGAAAGAAAAGATATATTAAAAAATTTCATTCCCATTGCTAACTTTTTTATAATAGTTAGCAATTATGTTAAAGTTTAATGTTCCTTCGAGGAACTAGTAAAATAAGTCTTTTAAGATAGGATAACGCTCTCGCTTCATTTTTTTTTCTCTCTTTCTCGTGAAATACAACAAAATGAACCTATACAAAGCGCTTGCCTTCACTTGCAAGCATCTCTTAAGTTAATATAAAATGTATTCTGTCTGTTTGCTCCAAATTTTCTTTAAATGTTATTATATTTTCAATTCTACTAAATACATTGATTACATCAATAAAATGCCTGAAAAAGGGTTATCTTGATAGGATAAATCATGTGTTCTTATCACTTTTATTAATTCTTAATCTTAACAAACTGAATTGCCTCTATTAAAATCAAAATTTAATGTGCCATTTACACCAAAGATTACAA